GCAGGAAGGAACAAAAGTCAAGTATGTAATCTAGCAGTCATGAGAGCAGGTTAGAGGCAAGCCGACCTAACCAACCTACGATATATAGTAACCGACCTACGAATATAACTTTGGGTTAGGTTGAAAAGTCTAGTTGGAAAAACAGATCAATCGCATCCCAAAGGGTCAAGGGCTGAGTTGCACATTCTATTTTGGCCTCTTTTCTTAAGTAGAATGAAATGTTCGGCCTAATCTATGATATTGTGATTATGTTACTGTTATTTGGTCTTTTTCAAGCTTCCCAGAGTTGTCCTTCAGCAAGCAATTATAGGGGTTGAAGGGGTACCCTTCTAGGTCGTCGCTTTAGTGGTCTAATTTCGGTCTTTTTACGTTATGGAGTTTACTCACTTCTTTTTTATATTATTAGAGTTGAGTCTGGTATCGATAGATTGGCAACCTCTAGGGTACAAGCCCCTCCAGGTACACATATATGGGCTCTAATCCCAGGTTAAACTATCCAGTCGAACTACGTAATCAAATAATCCATGGAAGACAGGGGTTGATCGAGTTTTGTACCCTTTATCGTTTTTGGGTATAGGCTGATAGTTAGGCGGTGACTCACGTATCCCTGCATCACAAGCACCAAGGCGAGAGCTAGGATCAATTAAAGAAAGATTACAATCTTCCCGTTAGCACCTCACATATGTTAGAAAACGTTGGTTGCCTTAGTGCCATGTTGTAGAAATTCAAATTAATGCATTCATCTATTATGGTGGTCGTAGGTCACAACCCCTTCCCACCATTGAAGTGGAAATCCTGTCTTTTTACTTTATATCCGGGCAGCTGCGGCAGCTGACTAATTAATCTATAATGGATTCGGGGTAGGACTTTCCTACTTAATCTCCTTTAATGATTTGCAAGCTCATCTCCTTTTTTTATGGCATTCGTTTGTGGAAAATAGACTTTAGGGTTTGCTCTTATGATCGTGCCACGGCCGAAGTAATTCCAGCTTTCGCGTTAACCAATCGATTTCGGATGAATCCTCGTATCGAAGGTCGGAATGGAAGAAACAAGCTATTCATCTCGCCAGAAGCAAGCTGATGGGACACAACATAGCGACCAATTACCGTTGATGCAGATCCTGCTGTTTATTTTTTGTTTAGTAAGGTTTAGTAAGGCAATATAGAATAGAGTACTTAACCACGCGGTTACGCATGAGCGAAGCGAGGGCTGCTCCCAACTCCTACGGTCTTTTGTTCATGTTCCCGTATCCTCGGGCGAAAGTCCCCTAGTGGGTAGAAATTCTCGGGATCTTTCTTCTCCTGACTGGGAGTTTATGGTAGGCGCGAATTCCTTCTTTCAATGGACCTTCTCCCGGTTTTTGTTTACGAGAATAAAGATAAGTGTGTACGATACCGCTTTCAAGCTCAAGCTTCTCGGGCGGCAGAGTTCTTCCGCAAATCTATATATCTTCCTTAGCACAAGCGCTAAGCGATAATAATTCCTTTTAAAAGTGAGCTGCAGATTAGAACCAATGTAACCAAGGGTCAGCACCTATAGGTATGATGCGGCTGCTGTTCGCGAGAATGTATTTGTCTCATTATGCAGCTGCTCATCCAAATTCCCACCTCTCTCAAGGTCCGTAGCCCTATTCTGCCTTCCATTTAGCTCAACCGGATGATTTCAAAAACAGATTAAAAGCGACTCGACTAATTGATAAACAGGACTTGCATTGCGAAAAGTAACTTCCTGGATAAGAAAGCTTCACTTCCTGCTAACCGAACACGAGAATCTTCACCTTGGAAATGCAATGGAAACTGTAGAATACCTGCACTTATCTCATCAAGCAATTTCTTTACGCGGAACTGAAGAAGAGCTTCTTGGCGTAAAAGACTTGTTTGTTGGCAGATGCCGTTGACTAAGATCTTGATGACGAGGCCTTGCTGCTTCTGCCTCTCCCAACGGTTGAGCTAGGCTCACTAACTTCGGAAAGGGCAGCTATACAAGGGAAACTAAACTGCCTAGGCCTATATATAGTTTACCATTCGGAATACTCCCGCATGCAACTATTACCTAAGAGATTCTGGCATGCTTTTCTCGCGAATAAAGAGAAAGTCTTACGTACAAGGTAGCGAGAGTTCCTACCCTTACAGGATCATATATATTATTTAGTAGACGACGAAATGGGCGGTGCAAAAGGAGAAGAGGAGAAGTCTTTCCGACGAACAGCTGCGTTCGCTCCTTGCTTAAAATCATATGTAATGTATCTCACTCAAACCTGTGAATAACCCTGTAACTAAAACTCATCTTGACGCTCCGGGAAGAGAGGTTGCTTCTCAACTACTAAAAAAGACTCCCTCCGGGGAAGGGGCCAAGCCAACAGAACAGGTTACTATCCAAGAAATCGCCTTTCTGAAGATCGTATGATACCTCGACATGTTGAAACGAATGTTTTTCGGTAATGAAGCCGTTTTCCCCTCCTAGAGGTGCCTTAAATATATACCTTTCTGGATCAACTCAACTTACAAGGGCTAGAAATGGAGAGGATGAAGCAAAGCCAAGAGGAAGCCTAAGCAAGTGAAACTCTCGCGAATAGGAGAAGAAGTCTATCAGCTCAAACTGAGAAAGAGGGGTGCAAACGGGGAACCACTTACACCGCCCTTTACTCTCTAACTAAGAAACGCGAGGAGTCTTCGGCAAAGCAACTCAAGACGGAGGTACACAGCTCGGAGCGGATGGTTGGTGTATCCCTTTTTTTCTTTTTTAGCAATTTCACTTTCAGAGGACTAAACGACAAAGCCTGGTCCCTCAAAAATCTCTCTTTTAAGGTTTATAGCATTCTATCTAATATCGACCGGATGCTTTTGATCACCCATTAATGGAAAACCTTTTTGGGGGGCTTCCACCTTACACACGGAAGATTGGATTGCCTGAATCACGAGTAAAGAAAAGGTGCTAAGACACTTATAATTTATTCTATTTTTAGGTCGATTTGAAGAAGAAATTAATAGTAATATATATATAGATATATATATAATACTATTTTTATGCACATAAGGAGGGAACCATATGAGAGGAAAATCACTGTTGAGGATCTACCAAAGAAGCGGTCTATGGACCTTCGTCTTCTCCATGGCGTTGCTTACGGACACTCTTGGTTTGGTAGATGGGGGTACAGGTTCTGCCAAGGAAGCTTCGGCGTCACAGAACACAATTATGAAAGAGCACTGGAGATTCTTAGCTCATTACAACAACCAGAGCAGCCCTCCAGATCAAGCACCCGATGAAGGAAAAGTCTGTGAGTTATAGGAAGTTCACTACTGTTATTACTCACATGGATAGCAGATGGCCTAAAAGAAGACTAGAGTTTGCAGCGGAAGTGATTGTGAACGCATTGCAAGAAAAGAAAGAGATAGTTCTTCAGTCCCTTTCATCAGCAGCTCTAGTTCCTGGAGTTGATGTTAGCAATGATGTGCTTTATCTGTATGAGCATGTGCTGCTAGGATACCCAGAATCAGAGTTGGTGGAGTTGGCTACTTAAGCAATATTGGACACCAAGCACTTCGTGAAGGAATTTCCAATTAGGGATGAGGAAGAGGAAAGTAGCTCGACCAAAGGGAGAGGAAGAGCAGTGGTTGACAATCATTTGCCGACTCTTGCCCAGTTCAACTGATAAGGAAATTGAAGTCAAGAGGGGCTTGCCACCTGGTGAGATAGTAGTAGTGCCTATGCATGCAACTATTGGAGACCTAAAGAAAGCAGCTGAAAGTGCACTGAGGGATACTTCTTTTATCACAGAATGGTTTGTGGTTATCGGAATCGAAGGCTTGGATGAAATGGAGGATATGGAAGTACTTTTTGGAGTAGTTGAATCGGGAGCAGGAGTTGGTGTGAGTGGAAGTGGGATAGATTTAGACACGCCTTTGAGGTACGAAGGTGGATCTGATACTTGGATGGTGAGATGTGAGTGTGGTGCTAGAGATGACGATGGGGAGTTAAAGAGGTTAGCTCAAGACTTTTCCAGGAAAACCGAGACCAAGTTTGATTTCCATAAAGAAAACGTTTAAAATTCACCAAATGAAAAAGTCTCTTGTTCTTTACTATAAACTCAAAGCATTAAAATAATTGATCTTGTTTGGAAGTTTTTACTTTAAAAAGCAATGATAAGACCCTAATTTGCAAAACTTGCTTTAAGATAACTAGAAAGCTAGACCTACAGGTGCTCTGAATTCCCACAAAATTTGCTGTACATCTGCCAAATCACATCTCGGTCTCTCCTCTTTCTTGTTAGTCCTTGGCTCGGGCTGGCCCTTTCGGATTAGCTTGTCTTCCTAGCTGCCTTTCTTTCCCCTGCCTTATGACTCTCGTACATAGAAGAATGATTGGCAAAGCACTCGACCAAAGCCCTTAGCTTCTAACTTCATTCATTCGATCATAGCTGGAATTGTGGAGCAAATCCTGAAGAAGGCGAGAGCTAGCTTAGGGGCCCGCCCCCTCCTAAAGCCATGAGAGTTGGTCAGAAAAACGTTCTCATAGACTATATTGAGGAGTAAGGAAAGGGCTTCCATGACAATGAGGTCCTTCTTGCATGGGCTTGGGCTTGCTTTGATGATGGGTAGGCTTGTTGTGTTTTGGCCCTTCTGTGGGCTTCCATCGAGGAAAGCAGGCTTGACAGGCCCAAGTCTTTATTTGTAGGACTTTCTTTGATGGTTCATGTAAGCTTGGGTCTTTCATTCGGGCCCTCTTGGGACACCCTGTGGGCCAATGCGTATAAGCTTGGGCTTTCTTAACGTGGCTCATTTGACGACTCAGTACATGGATGTCACGAGTCTATTGGCATGGAATCTTTTCTACGTAAGCTGGTTGTGCAAAGTTTGTTTGTTCATACAGGCAGTGTGATTTGGGGAGATTTTGTTTGCTCCGCAAGGTAGCCAGAGCCAGCCAGTTTTTCATTAAAAAGGCATGAGAGTCTTCAACTGCAGAAAAGTAGTGCGGAGAACTAGTAAGAATTGTGCCTGCCATCTAATTCGTGACGCATGGCGAGATTCCTCTACCACTCTATAAATAGAGGCTCGATAAGTGTCTTCATCAAATTCAAATCAAAGAAATTGAGTAATAGCACGTATGGCTATGGCTGTTACAAACAGGCTTTCCGCAATTGCTGCCGAAATGGGGCAACTGAAAAATGAAATTGAAGAGCGTCGTAGAGCGCTAAACCTCTTTTTAAGAAATGTTAGAGCAAGAGATCCTGCAGAGGCAGAAGAGCGCATTGGCGCTGCCAGAGAGGGTATAAGGGAAAGGCAGAGGAGGCTGCAAGTGCTGCAGGAGGAGCAGCAAGCACTCATTGTGCGGGCTGTCACCCTCGGTGACCGGGAAAACCACTAGAAGAAATTAAAAAAAGTCGTGACTTTATCTTCTGTCTACTTGTTAAGGCCTATCCTTTGACTTCTTTATGTTTTTTAAATAATTAATGTAGTTAGCATAATGCTTTTAAAGCTCTATTAAAGGCATATGTGGTTGTTTATGTAATGTAGTGCTTTATGTAGTAGTAATGAAAAAATCTTTTTGATAAATTTTTTTTTGCATTTAGCAACCAAACGGCTTGAATTGATTTAAGCGCTTAACTCTTAGCTCTAAGACTGAATAAGGCATCTACGGATAGCTTTCTTAGTAAAGTACTAGTAGTCCTTCTATCTATCACCTTTTAGAAAGAAAGAGAAGAACAGTTATAAGGCCGCTATTCCTCTTTTTGGACCATTACTGATCTTACTGCTTCCTGACCTAACAAAGAAAGTTTATCTATTCTATTTTTTCTTGCATGTGTTAAGCATATAGCCAATAGCTTCTTAGAAGGTAAACTGATTTGATCACCTTTCACGACCGCAGCAGAGGATTTCATTCCTTTCGCTGCGGAGCTTACCTGCCGGGGTAAATGAGGACTTTTCGGGGTATTTTACATAACTAATAATTCTCTATTAGAAAAGTTAAAAAATTTCACACAATTTTGATCGGTATTCAACTAGGGCCCCCGTTAAGTAAGATGGGAGCCAATACAAAGCTAACACAGCTTTCTTAAACGGGAACCCTGATCTAGACACAGTAGGATCAATTGAGTTAGCAAATCTAATGTGCGTACAAGCATCTTTTTACTTTTTTATTTAAAATTGCAATGCAGTTGTCAACTAAGAACCACCGGAAGTCCATGCAAGCCGGGCTGACATTAACCAATCAGATACCTCCCTCGAAAGGGCCTGAAATCAAACACCCAGTCAGGGATAGAGTCGAGAATGACATTAAAATTGTGTTAAGGGGAGTACTACTTCGTTTTATGAGGGTATAGTTTATTTAATTGAGTGAAATTCCGCCAGTAGTCGTGATAGTTGAGAACTGTGATTATTCGCTCGATCAACTCTTTGCCATCACGCTCTTTTTCTTTAGCATCTGCCGAGCACATCTAAGCGCAAAATAGAAAAAAGAACCCGGATTTAAATTGGATATCCTTATTCCCTGTTCCGGGTACAAGTCAAGTTGAATTTTCAAATTAGAATTCAGTGTTATAATTATTCAAATCCATAAATTCACTACGAAACAAGGCCAGAACCAAGCCCTAAATTTGAGACTTTGAAAAACTGCAAGTAAACTTAAACTATTAATCATATTAATATTACACCCATCTCTACATAGAAGTGTTGGAAAAGAAAGCTATCTGAGAGGCAGAGGTTGACTATAAACTTCATCTCTCTCTGGACCACAGGGAGTTTTTCCAGAGCAGAATCACGTGTGTACTTTGTGTATAACCTCAGCAGTATCTTCCATCAGAACCCCAAATCGGCAACGAATACGTCCTTTAGACTTTGCTTCAAATGGCCGAAACTCACAAATAGGTGGAAACCCAGCTTAAGCAAGCTGGTTGTACTTGTCAGTTCGTTCAATTCACACAGGCAGGGTAATTGAGGTGCGTGCTTCGCAAGTTTTTTAGTTTCTTTCACAGAACAAAGGCATGATAGTACTCAACTGCTCGTGCCGTATGGCGAGATTCTTCTATATTCTATATTTATAATATGTTCATTCATACCAATATACCTGCTAAAACTAATCAACAAATTATTAACCCTTTTCCGGTCATCAATCCTGCAACACCAAATTCCTCTCTGTCTTGTACTTAACCTATGACCTCTATTTCACCCAGGCTTTTTAGTAGATTAGATCGTGTAACTTATCTTTAAATTAAATAAAATAGGAATACCTTTGTCCCACCGGAATGAAAAATATAGAAAACGTCAACAGGCTCGTAACATTCGCTTTCTCTGTACCTCGTTCACTTAGTTGATATAATAGATCACGCCTCTAACTCGAAATATCATAATATAAGAGAGAAAGTAGCCGTAGAAAGCACTACTTCCCACTTTTTTGATGTAGTTGCTCCGCTCTTTCTTTCTCGATATTCCGTTAGTGCTCAATCTACTGATCATTGGTAGAAGAAAGAAAAAGTTAGCGGGGTGCTTTCTCTCCTCCCTCCCGGTATCCCCATTAGTTGATATAAGGAATTGGAAATGAATTCCAGATCATTCAGATTGAAGGCGGGATATGGATGGAATTGAGAGGGAAGAAAAAGTTGAAACCAACTGGGATCGGATCTCTCACAGAAATGGCGAGTCCGTGAATTTTTCATTTGAATTCCTCTAAAGATAAAGATTTGGAGGTCTGCCACCAAGGTTTTCAGACACATATGAAATTGCGTTAAAATCACCCGCAACCATCCATGGACCTTGTATGTCTTAGGACAGTAATTGAAGTTTTTCCCAAAGAAGCCGTCTCTCCTGAATGGAGCACTTTGCATAAACAATGGTAAGCCTTACCAGATCAGAATTAAGGTCGACTGTGATACACTGTTCAAACGCGTCGACAAGCACTACATTCACTTCATGATTCCAACAGAGCCATATTTTATCATCTGCCTCTTGATTTGCCAATGAAAAGTGGAAACCCATTCTGTTGGAGAATTCCTGAATCTTATTAGCATGGTGAAGAGGTTCAAGAATAGCAATCAACGATTTATTATACGTCTTTTTTTATACAAGCTTGACAACCCTCCTCGCAACAATGAATCAGTTGGTCAAGAAAAGAGTAAAAGAGGCCAAGGAAAAGGAGGAGGATAACCACATGATCACCAAACCTTATCCGGCTTGGATAGATTCCGTGCCGTATACGCCAGGGTTCTCTCAGCCAGACTAAAGTTCGACGGAACGGGGAGACCCGCACCAGCATCTAGCGCATTTCCTGGTAAGATGTGGGCCGGTAGCGCAGAATGGGGCACTGTGCCTTAGGCTTTTCGTACAATCATTGGAGGGGCCCGCCTTTACACGGTACGCCCACCTCTCTGAAGAGTCGATCCCGACTTGGGAAGCAAGGGTCTCGGAGTTCAGGAAGCAGTTCAGCAACACACAAAGAAGGGTTGGAGTGCCCGAACAACTCAAGACCAAGCATGAACCTGTCACGGAGTTCATTGCAAGGTGGCGAGCCCCTACTTTTGCCTGTCCCCAGAAGTTTACTCCGCAAGAGCTCCTCAAGATGTGCATGAACAACTTCAGGCACGACTTGTCGTCCCCTGCCCCAAACCTTTAAGGGATTCGACGACTTGTGCACTAAAGCTCACGATGTGGAAGCACATCTTAGCAAACGGCGGCGTCCTACGAAGTACTTGAAGTTCGTTCCGTTACCTTATTAACAAAGTAGACGAATCACTCTCTTTCTCTATTGGAAAAGTGGACTTCTTTTTCACAGCCTATATGCGTATGCGGAAAACGAGAGTCCTTACTTTTCTTTTCTTTCTCTTGCCCTGACATAATTCGGGGCTATCGGTTCCGTTCTGTTCTCTCTCTCTACCTCTTCTTTTTGACCTAACTTCAAAATCTTTTATGCCCGGCCATACCAACATGGGAAACCTAGCTTCCCTCCCTTTGAAGTGCATTTATCAGATCAGCTCCCCGAGTCACTAGAAAGAGGGTGAAAGGCCCACTACTTCTTCATTCATGGCCTCTTTTTTGATTGATCTCCCTTTCGTATTCATTCGACCTGAGGCAAAAGAGAAGTCATACAAAGAAGGGTTATTTCATGGAATGCATAACGGGCGGGCCCCTATGGATTCCTCCAACTCAATGAATGAAGGGAGGAGTATGAGGAAGGCCGGCTTTCTATATGAAGATTCAAACAAAAAGAAAAAGGGTCAAACCATATCTTACTGAATAATCAGACTGAATGAGGAAGAGCTCTTTATGTGGTCTCACTTTACCACCATCTGAAATGCGCGAAACTTCGATTGGTGGAAGCCAGTCTATGAAGATTCTCTCTTTTCTTACGTGCAATTCCCCTCTTTCGGTAAGCATCCAGTATCTCAGCAAATGAACATTTCTCTAAGCTTATCCTGTAGCTTATACGTCGTTTGAAAGCTGCTTCAAGGATCCAACGAATAGCTAAGGTTTGTTGACGATCCCTGGCTACAATCCCAGGGACATCATAAATAGTACCTGCTACTCCTACCTTTTCCACTTCGCATATGGGCTTTATATTCTCTACGGCGTCAACCATAAGTTTGATTACATCGCGTTCGGTTTGAGCTAGGCGATGAAAAGTTTGATAAACAATAGCACGAACTCTCGTTCTTTTACCTTCTTTCATGCGAAAGTTGACCAACTTCTTGATCAATTGTTTTTGCTCACCATCCAAGCCCCCCATATAGCTTAGAATTTCCGAGCAATTGGAAGCCGCTTTCAATGACGAGGCCGATAAATTGATATTACGCGATCGTTACTGTCCATCTTTATCAGCCAACTCCCCTGTTTCCATCTTTCCTTTGACCAACGAGTCCTCGAACCAACCTGTCCCCCCCCTTTCTATTCCTCGCGAGCATATTCCCACATAAGGGAGTACAATCGATTTTTCTCCCTGGAACTTGTGAATGAAAAGGGAATATGCTCGCCATTATTGTAGTGCTCCCGCTGAAGCGACTCCACTCTCCCTAGCAGAGCTTTACAAAATCCAACCTCAGCCTTATCCAGCGCTAACGATTCGATGTACTTGTAAAAGGTGCTGTCGGGAAGGGTGCGCTTCCTTCCAGAAAAAAAAGTGGTTCTTACCTTCCTGTACGAGTAGTGAAGAACTATAGAGAGCTGTGGTTGGTTGTTGACCAACGGAAAGCATGGAAAAAAAGAAAAAGGAATCATGAAACGCCACTGCTCCATGCAAGTAAGATTCTCACTCCCTCTAGGTAGATCTCACTTGATGGATTGTGTAATTCCAAAAGTAGTTGTTGAGCACCTGGGAGTCGCTCCAGCAAGGTTGTTCGCTAGTTCCAGCCAGGTGTGTGGCTCTGGAACAGAACTTTTATAAAAGGTATAATAGTGCTCAAGAATCGCCGAACACTTAGAGAGTCACTGTTGTGGCGAGTCGGTAGGATCCGGACCGGGCATTTGGAAGCCTACCTCCTCCCAATAAAGTTGAAGATTGGGTTCGAATTGCTCAACGCGGGTTGCCCCTCGCAAGCAACAGAACCATTTTTTAAAATGAAAAAAGGGCATGCGTTCTTTGATAAAAAAAAATTCCCTCCAGACAGCTTAACTCCGTCAAGCCTGTAGGAGTAGTGAAGAACTATAGATAACTTTTGTTGGTTGTTGACCAACGGAAAGCATGGGAGTGGAGCTCGCCTTAGCGAGCGAAACACGCGACATAACATAAAGGAGAGTATGAAAGTGAAAGCGGAGATCCTGGATAGCTGCCCTGTTTATAAAGGATCTACAAGGAGAGATCTATATAGAATTAGGGTTCCACTTTCCCTATCTCGGAGCCAACCCTAGGGCTAGGGTGAGGCTGGGAGGTTTGCGAAACACTCCGCCGACACCGATGTCGCCAGCAAGCTTCATGCTCTCTCGATGATCGGGTTCTGCCCGGATTGAAGCATGTTGGTGGTGAATGAGGACTTCGAACTCACTGTGTTAAGTATAGAATTTCGAGCCCTCAATCCGTTGGGCCCTTCGTGGCCCCGTTAGCTGGCTTGCCAATCAACTCACCCGCCTTCCAACTGTCAACAGGAACAGGAAAGGCCCGCGACGAATGACCCGTTCATCCTTTTCTAAAGTCGTTGTCTGATAAAGCGAGCTTCCGCATTTCAAAGGGGGGAAGGGCCTCTCTGTCATAGGCGGCCGGAGGTGTCGCCTGGGATGAAGCGCTACTTCACTTCACTTATGTTATTTGTTGAGGGACAACGGAAATGAAAAAGCGAGATAGGGGGTCTGGGGGAGGCCCCCATAATATGAGTACTCTTTCAGTCAAGTAATAGGCCTTAGAACCTTTAGGAATCCATGCCTTAAAAGGGCTCTTGCAGGCCTCTCTGTAGGCATTAAAAGAAGAGAAGGCCAGTCCTTGAGCCAGAGGTCATAGTGATCCTGTCCTTTCAATAGTTAAAGGCACACAAGAGAATCGCTTGGGAAAGAAGGGCTAAATAGCGCCAGAGGGAGCTGCTAGAGAATCAGCCCCCACTCTCTTTCATTTCCTCCTTTTCTAGTTAGCGCGTAGTGGGAATAGCCCTTCATCGACACGGGAAGAGAGCTTCAAGCAACCGGATTACCTTTCCTTAATGAAGGCAGTGAGCTCAGTTCAGGAACTTTTCTTCGACGCTGGGTAAGGCAAGGAACTTCTTGATCGGAGGGTATGCTATATTACGGGCCGATGGGACTTGCTGTCTTTCCTGCTTGACTTTGTCTAGTTGTTGACCATGTCGACGCCTTCTAGGTCAGATGTGGCATTTGATAACAGACGATTTGTTCACAGCAAGATGGCAAAGATAGGATTTTCTTATATCTTATATAGTAGAACAGCCGCTTTTTTAGACAGAGTGCTAGCATTCCATTCTCAGAGCAAGAGAACACTTTTCTCCAGCAAGGAACGGAACTGACATAGTTGATGCATCAAATGCCCTGTTAGTAGTAATCCTTTACCTCGACAAGGCAGGCTAAGCTAAGGATTCGGCAGGCGAGACAGATATTAAATTAGTAGAAAGAGCATTTATCTCATCCCAGTTAATCCAAGAGAGGGACAAAGAATGACCTCTTAGAAAGTGAATCCGAAGGGCCTAGAAAGGGCTTCTTTTCGACGTGAATCAGATATGGGATCCTAGGAAAGAAGACAAACAATTGACATACTTAAGATAGAAATCGGATTCATGGGTAGAAGGGAGCTGTTAGAGAATACAAGGAATCGAATGCGCGGTTACTGTTGGAGGAAATGGGCTTAGCCCGATTTAAGCCGACAAGTACATAACATAGGAGCAAGTTGGGCTGCGGGATAAACCCTGTTTGGAAGAATGCCCTCTGCAGATGAGGAATTGGACAAAAGTGTTAAACCACTCCGTTCGTGCCCTACGGTCTAATAGATGTCTAAAAAAGTGGGCTAAAAGAGCGGATCTTCCCCTAAGAGCGGAAATCCCGCATCCAAAAGACTAGCAGCGTATTCGTCGCAAACAGTATTTATTTGTCCAATTCTTCCATCAATCCCATTCCCCTAACAGCTCCTTCGATCAAAGAGCCAAACAGGGCATTCGATGCAGCGGATTTGATAGCACATTGTGCAATTCCTCCTTCAACCCTTCCACCAGGAGCGGATTAGGATGCAACTTCTCTTTTATATTCTTTGGCAGATTACTAGCTCCAGGAATGCTTGCTGTCAGCAGTTAAGGGACAAAGAAAGGGAAGGTGAGGAAGGTAATGCAGTCAAGCCGTCAAGCTGGCAATGAGAGGGTTCCAGATGAGAGATTCGCTTCATCGCAGCTTCTTCTATAAGAAGGCGTTCTTGCCAAGACCGGTTATACAGTACAGAAGGCATATTAAACGAAAGGTCTTGCAGAGTCTTGTCCTAAAGTCCCACACATGCCTGCTCTTCGTAGATAGAGAGAGGATTCTCGGCATCCTGCCTTTAAAGAGGCGATTCGATAGACGATCAGTTATCAGTCTAGTTCGACACCTTGTTCTCAACTGAACTAGTATACAGACGCTTCTGGGCATTTGTCAAAAGAGTTAGATCCGCCTAAGAAGGAATTCTTCCTGGTGTGTGGCAAGTCGCCTGATTCCGCTACTTCTTTCCGCTACGCCCCTTTCGAAGCAAAGGCCCCCGAAATCGCCCTGTGTGAACAAACAGGTGGCAGAGCTTCCGCATCCTCAATGCCACTTCAGCGACTGTGATGCCATATTTCACATATATCACATGCCACTATAGATTCCGGGTAGCCCCATAGAACACTAGTATACAAGTAGGCCACATCACTGTAAGCAGCAGCCCCAGGCAATCTTTCTGGTGTGGGTAGGAAACCATTTCAGGTTCCGCCTCATCAACCTGAACACCATTCCCAAGCTCCTTGATTGAGTATTCTAAAACACTAGTTAATGGGTTCACACCACGACGGACAATGTAACCTCCAACAATTACGTTGTTCATTGATTTCATAATCCAGCAAACACGTATCGCCAATGTGCAGGCGAGCTGCATCTCTAGCTTCCTGCCTAGTCATCCCACTGTGGCTAAACTTTTTTGTTTCTTTTTTTTTCTTTCAATACATTAAAATTTACATTTTCTGCATATTCCAGTCTTATCACAGCCCATCGGCTATCAAAATTTACGGCTACAGTAGCAAATGTTTTGAAAGCAAGATGCGAATCACATGTTTATCAAAAAATGGAATCATTAGCCTATATAGAAATAGAAGATCGATTGAAGAGGCCTGATTCCAATAGAGAGGCAATTAACCGATACTGATTCCAGGCCTATCAGAGCTCCTTTTTAACTGGCCTGAAGCTTAAATGAAAGAAAAATATGACCATAGAGAGCGATGAACTCATCTGACAGCTGTCAGCTAGCCTTGCACTTCCTTATTCACTCTTGAACTACAGGAATGCTAGACTGAAGACCGTCATGCTTTGCTTGATCTACTGCGCCTACCAGGACGGATTTTATTTACACATACCGGATTACCCGGTACCGGAAACTGAAGCACCTATGCTTGCTGCCTTAACTCCACCTTCGGAAAGATCCTATTACACAAGTCTAGTGTTAAAGGAAAAGGTAATATAACTTTTTTCTGTCTATGATAGGTATGAATTAGCTACTCAATAAAGGAAAGTACATCATAAGTCCAATACGACAGGTTATTCCGTGATTAGACTAGCTTTTGAAGGGGGAAAGCCTTAAGGAAAAGAAAAGTATAGGGGCTTCATTTGTTCTCCCCCCTCAGCCCCTAAAGCGCTGGCTTCACTCCACTTGAAGAGAGTCTCTTAGTCACAGTGTATTAAAGTTAAGAGAGGGGGCGGGCATATCTTTCTAAATGCCGGGGATTCGTGTACTGATTTCTTGCCTTAGCTGCCTTTTAATGCTCGAACTACACTACACTACACTATTCTAGCTTCTTGCTTCCTAGCATCAGGCCTATGGTCCATCCAAACAAAGGCAGGAGTTCCCAGAAGGAACCTTACTCACCTGTATAATAATAATAGTATTATATATAAAAGGCATATCTTGAAGACAGAAGTCGCTTAACTGCTTGCCTGATTGCGCCTATTACCTCTTTGCTTTCTTGCATCTCAAAACTTATTCCAGGTATACTATCCCCTATTATCTTATATGAATGAGATAGCTTTCACAGGGCTTCTTGCTAAAGAAAAATGAACATAGAGAGCGACTAGAGTTCACGTCAGGAATAGAGGTTTTTGATGTAGTTGCTTGTACTTCTCTTTTTTCATACTTTAATCCCACTAGCTCAAGTCCCACTGCTCTTATTTTATTCCGCTAATGCCCTAGGATTGGATTCAATAGTAGCTGAATCAATAGCTGGGGATTCCTTCTCCCTCTAAGCCTATTCTGATTTACTTTTGTCCTCGGGATTGCGAAAGCCCTGTCTCCCATTGGGCGATCTGGAGAAGCAAAATCGAAATCAGAATTCTAATTTTTGACCATGCCTCAAACCGGAATACAGAACATAGTCATTTACTGCATGAGCACCTTGTTGGAGAAGATGCAAATCCTGAGCTACTAAGCTCAACGGATCCTTCCCACACATTGTCAACATCAACCTAGGTTTGCTTGAACTTCGGGGCAGAGAAAACTTGCCCGCCCCATAAGATAAGAGAAGAAAGGTGCAGCGGGCGATCATTTGTATTGGTGACTCTTAGCTTCTTCCTCTTACAGATTGAAAAAACCCTTGCCTTGAAAAGCTGGGAATCCCAGGTTGATTTAGTGTGACCACTTTGTCATGAGGAGTGAGGCCTTTGGTTCTTTTTTTCCAATTTGAGTCGAGAAATCCCTCCCTAAATAAATTAGTATGAATTAAAGATGGGCTTAATGAATAATTAGTAATCAAATGGAGTGGTTCCACTGGTCAAGTAGTCCCGCGAGCCAGCCAATAGAGTAAGGAATAAAAAAAAAGACTTGGCGTAGTGCTTTCATTCACAAGTAGGGGGTAGGGCCAGGACAGTAAAGTAGGCAGAAAATGGTCCAGGGATAAGTCTGTCAATATATCATCCCTCTTACTGATTCGGGTCAACTCCTTTAGAGGAATTGGAAGTATGATACTAGACTCACTCTCCACAATTGGATGAATCAAAAGAAAACAGGCTAAACTTAGATCTATTTTTCCAAAAGAAACCTATTACCAGTCTTCTTTCTCCATTAGGTGCAACAAAGGAAGATCTAGGTGAGGTTGAGTGCTCGCTTTCTTCCATCGATCGGAGTTCTTTGGATTGATCACTTGTCAAGGACAGCCCGGAATTCCCGCTGACTGTCCAGCAACGGAGCCATAACATAAACAGTAAGTCATATTATCATCGGGCAACTCCATCCACGACAAGGTCTTGGTCGGGGGATTCGACCCATAGAGAACAAGGTGGCTCTCAAACTTAAACACATGTGGATTGGTCTCTCTTTGTGAGCATACCAACCCGAGTTGGATCAATGAGGATGGTGTGATCTGACCTCTCAATCGCGGGTTTCCCCATCCGAGGACTCCCTCGCCTTTGTCTTTCCTTTCGGCAGAGAAGAAGACGGAAAAACAGAAGGAAGAATTATCACCCATGCTACGAGTCGGCGGTCAAGCGCAATTTGAGATCCCTCTTCGATAGACATGAACCAGGCGAGTCCGAATCCCTTTCTCTTTTGTCAGCGGATCCTACGAGCTTTCATAGAAAGCCTATATCTTATATTATAGCGCGTACAAGAACTAGTGGTGGGCAATCTTCTCTGCGCTCTTTGATCTACCATAGATCCTTAGTGGTGGACCGATCTCAAGCCCTATCGTAAAAGACAGACTCGTTTGGTGTAATGAGAGAGGTACTTTCAAAAAAAGTCAGTGGTAGGTTGTTCTCGTCAAGCAGTAAGGCGACAATCCAATCCTGGGAAAAAAAGAAGGGTAGAATCGCCGAGTCGTCTAGCACCGTCCCCTGCCTCAATTCCACAATACAATCACAATCATTTGTAAAAAAAGGTGGTTTGCTGCTGATCCTTTACCCGGCATTGGAAAGACCTGACAAACAATCCTTAGATTGGATTGGTAAATGTGCTATATGGAGATTTTTCTGATTGTTGACGTACTGACTCATGATCCACTTATTGAGATCTATGATCCTTCCGTGGGGTAGGCGACTCCTCTTCCCCAGTTGTGAAGATCACAATTTTTCTTTCTCTCTCTTATACATATATATTCAAGTGAAAAGTCTCGAATGCGTTTCGTGACATGACATGAGGAGGAAGTCCCAAACTGGGATCAGAGCATTTTTCGTCAAACAATCATGATTGGTAAGCCCCGAAGAGTCAAGGTCTCGAGTTAGGGGAGGTCAAAGAAAAGAGTAAGAAATCGAACCGTTCTATCTCTTATTGAACTTTTTGAATGGGAGAATGAAACAAAGCTGAAAGAAAGAAAGAATGGGCTCGCTTGAAAGAAACCCTAGTTAGGACAGAGAAATAGCTGTGAGGCTACTGATTTAGACTGTTTAGCGGTTAGCTGCGGGTAAGGGAAAAATAGACCGAGGACCGGTAAGCGGATTCAAAGTTCACTAATGAAAGCAGCAGTTAGGGCAGCGGGGGTAGCAGTTTCAGACTAGTAACAAAATCGTAGTTTAATTCAAATTACCTTCCCCCCCCCTTAACTCATAACTCAACTTCCTGTCCAGCAGGTCATGGAAAGCCTGACCCACGGCCAAAGTAGGCCCAATTCGGGTCAAAATGCCAGAGCCGCATTGACTATGCAAATAGAAGCATGGAGAGAGTATGGTGACCTAGCCCCTACTCTCTAAAGCTTGCCACCCCTATCTATTAGTAAAGCTCGAAAGGGGCCTTAACCCCTTAAAGAAAAACTAAAGACTTGTGTACAACCTCTCTCTTTTGTACAAAGGCACTAGCACTTCGCTTTCTTTAATGTATCACCACTGACTTTAATACTGCTGGTATTTCTAAATCCGCTGGGTACTATGCTTTCTTTCTTGTCCACTTTGAATGGATAGATAGAGAATAAGATCCCAGGTAGGATTTGAACCTACGACGAATCAGTGGTGAATAGCTGACCGCTCTACTACTGAGCTACTGGGATAAGGCTTAAGGCATTGGCTTGCTAAATCAACATACGTATCATGGGTTGAATCATCCCATAGGAGCTACATAACCATGGAGGTTATGGAACCAAAAAGACTTTCTCGAATCCTACAACAGAAAGCGGAAGAAACTTAGAATACGACCCTTATTTCACTTAACGCACTAAAGATAGATGCCTAACCTTTCCCGTGTTCAGGCGATAGGGACTTATTCTATTTTATGAATTCATGATTTGATACTCGACTACACTACAATTCCCTTTAGGAGATGAAGGCTGCTCTGTTATTTAGCAAGACAACCAAGAGAAGACTTCCAAAAATAAAGGCATAATATCTAAGATGAAGTGAGTGAATCCTCTCTTCATTCGTCGATCTTTCTTGAAGATGAGGCTCACTATGATGAGAAGGAAGACCTCTTTCCGTTAAGTCATAGGAAATATCTTCGCCTAACGCCGTCCTTAAGTGAGTCATCAGACTGTGGAAATCGGGGAGGTTTTCAAGATTGGGTTAGTGCTCAGTCTATCATTGGCTAAACCATTCTTTTGTCTTTTTTTTCCGATCGAAGAAAGATTTTTGTTATAAATTTATGAATTATGTAACGGGGTTGGAGCTTACTTGTACTTTTTCAGTAGTCAGTGATCAGCTACATTACATCCCCGGAGGCATTCTCTTCATTTCGAAAGGAAGGCTTCATGTTCACAAGTAAGTAGAACCGCCAGCGGCTAATAAACGAAACTTTCCTACGTTTTCTATTCTGCTTCTACTCACCGGAACGAGTCCGAGGGATCTAAACTAACAAAGAAGAGAAGTCAAACAGTCTTTTAGCGGAATTCAGTTCCATATTTAGTTCAGTACAATAATCCTATTAACCGTCTTTTCCGTTAGATAGTCAATATAAAACGAATCAAAGAGTCTTTTTAGTACAGAAAGCGAGTCTTCTTATTTTTTTTAAGAGAATTCCTGCTAATGAGAGCGGATTCTATTGCATCCACCCTTTTTCCATTCCGAATTTTGTCATTCTTTCCTCCTAAGTAAGCTAAGCTATATGTCTCCTTGCCGAAGTCCTTGATATCACATCTCTCTCCATTGCCCTATCCCGCAGTCTGTCTTATATAAAATGGAAATGTGGGGTAGGTTCTCATTCCACCTCACGAGGTCTCAGCCTGTAGTACAATCTGTTCTTTTTAGAGTCCTAGTTCCGCTCTATCGAGAAAGAAGTCTAAACTGAGACTATATGCTTAACACATGCGGATCAGGGGGCTTGTTACAAAACTTCAGCTTGCCCGGAACGCAAGGATTGAGACCACATTCTTAGGATTGACAGGCTCCCTTTTATCCTCTTTCTGCTTTAGTTAGACTTTGATTCACCTTTATGATCGAAGAATACGAACTTTAGGAATGGGGCCAGTGCAAAGCGGAAGATGAATTCATTGATGGAATGCCAAGGTAAAATCGTGAAAGCAAAGTGGGTCTGAAGTCTACGCAACTTGTGTTGACCCATAGGAGCTCCACCATTTCATGCACACTTCTCTTCGGCTAACCAAGGCGCGGAAGGAAGTACTCTAGACCACGACCTAAGCACACTACTCTACTAATCCTTCCGTAAACAAAGAGAAAAAGACGCGGATTCTCCTTTCGCCTTCGGCACCTTTATTACTTTTTGACTTGAAAGACGACTTCCTTTCCGGAGGTTGTAAATCACTAAGCCCTCCTTTGTTTAGTTAGTAAGAATATGCCGGTTCTCTCATAGGTAAAGTAAACTGAAAAAATGTACAAGAGATCCGGTAAGGCTCGCATAGGCTATGGCTCTGAGCTCGTCTGGATCTGATAACGTAACGCCAATCCACTTACTCCGGCTTTACTGGTGTAATTAGGAAGATCTCTCTTACCTGGTCAGCAATACCTCATTCATTCCTCTAATCTAATATATCCTATGTCTGGAAGCGAAGCGGCAAGAAAAGGAAGACTATAGAGGCGCCTATTCTTTTTTTTATTCCCTGCTTGTAGATTCACTCTCTCCTGCTCTAGGACAGTTAGGGGAAGTAGCGAGATTCCGATTCCTTCGTGGGCGAAGGCAGCCGCTCCAGCAGCTTTAGTACTTACCAGCCCTTATCCCCGTTCTTCTCCGGCTCCACCAGCAGCCTTTATCAGCTGCTATGGTTCCCTTCCCGAATGCGAATCTCTATCTCTTTTATAGCCTATTCTAATAGGACCCATATTCAATTCAATCTCTTAAGTGACTTCTGAACACTAGCTAGCTCTGGACCTACCTATATTAGCCATGAGCGATCACCGAGCGGAGTTGAAAGAAAAGAGACTTGACATGCCAAAACTTCGCTCGCGAGTTCGGAACGAACGGAGCGGAAGGGATCAACAGTTCCAGGGAGAAGTTAAAAAGACGAGCACTTGGGACCACGGAGCCACCGTTTAAGACAAGGCTAAACGAGGCCATACGTGTAGTAAACTCCTCTCGTTGTGAAGAGAGTGAGTCTATAGAGCCAACGAGCCGAATCTATTTTGTCTCTTAATAGCCGAGTAGTTCCTTTAGTTCCGTAGACTATTGTACTAGTAGGGCTCGCCTATTTTCCTCCAACAGTCAACTTCACTTTCCTCCACTCGCCTGAATTACGAGGAGTTATTATACCGAATCCCAGATCCCTCTATACTATAGGCCCCTTAACCCATCGCGAACTTCGTTCACTGCGGGATAGGAATAGAAAGTATAGTACACGGGAACGGAACGAGC